GACGAAGCCCCTCCAATCCAAATTTTTTTTTAATTAAAAATTGGAAGTTTCTATGAAATAATAGAGGGGGCTCGGTGACCTTTAGGAAAGGGCAAAGAAGCTTTTAACTTTAGATTTCCTATTATCAATTATCTAAAAACTAAAACAAATGTAGAAAAGCCGACTATCGGAATCGAACCGATGACCATCGCATTACAAATGCGATGCTCTAACCTCTGAGCTAAGCGGGCTCACGTAATATAAATTGTACACGTATACTAATTTAGTACTGCTACTGAGATCTTAACTGTTTATTCTTAGTTATTTCATAATAAATATGATATAAATGTAGAAAAATTCAACTATAGAAACGAATAAAAATGGAAAATCTCATTTTCAAAAACATTTCATTTTGATATATTAATTTAGATCTATTTCTCAAATATATGTTTATCAATAATAAATATCTTAATTTGTTTAATTAGAGACTAAGATTTTTTGACTATTACATTACATATTTAATATACATATTTAATATTGTTTTTTGAAATTTTACTATAAATAAATATAAAAATATAAATAAATATAAATCCATTTTAAAAAAGAATTCTAAATTAGAAATTAACGGAATGATTAATTGATTAATTATATCTATTCGATTAGTTATGTCGATTAGTTATGGCTATTAATGAAAGTATTAAATTAATAATACTAAATTGTCCTTTGTCGTTTTTTTTTATTATGATCTGCCCTAAGAAAAGGATACGAAAAGAAAAGTGCACTCCAGATCATAATGAAACAGTCCTAGGGTTTCATTCGGAAAGGCGAAACCTAAGACGAAAAAACAAAGAATCGACCGTTCAAGTATTCAAAAGTGCACACTAAAAATGATATAAAATGATAGAAATAGGGACATGTATATATAATATATTATATCTATTATAATAGTAATAGATATATGTTATTATGTTATGCGGTATATATCTATATTGAATTTCTGGTTGGACTAAGTATGATCTCCAATCCAATAGAGATGAAAGAAGATAGATACGAAATCAAATCGGAGAAAACCCTTTTCAATACAATACAGGAATCGATATCTAATGAATTCAACGTTTATAGCATAATATAAATGGGGAAATGAACAAATAAGGGGTAAACGGCATCATGATGTGTGTGATACTAATCACAAAGGGGGGATATGGCGAAATTGGTAGACGCTACGGACTTAATTGGATTGAGCCTTGGTATGGAAACCTACCAAGTGATAACTTTCAAATTCAGAGAAACCCTGGAATTAAAAATGGGCAATCCTGAGCCAAATCCCGTTTTATGAAAACAAACAAGGGTTTCAGAAAGCGAGAATAAATAAAGGATAGGTGCAGAGACTCAATGGAAGCTGTTCTAACAAATGGAGTTGGCTGCATTGTGTTCGTAGTAAAGGAATCGAAACTTCCGAAAGGATGAAAGATAAACCTATATACATATGTATACTTACTGAAATACTATCGCCAAATAATTCAAAATGATTAATGACGACTCCGTCCGCTAAATCTTTTTATTTTTAAAAATTTTTAAATCGGATAAGAATAAAGATAGAGTCCCATTCTACATGTCAATATCGACAACAATGAAATTTATAGTAAGAGGAAAATCCGTCGACTTTAGAAATCGTGAGGGTTCAAGTCCCTCTATCCCCAAAAAGACCCGGTTGCCTCCCTAATTATTTATCTTCTTATTTTGTTAGTGACTCATAATTGGTTATAGTTCTCAGTCACTCTCACTCTACTATTTTCACATTTCACAAACAGATCTGAGCGGAAATTTTTTTTCTTATCACATCATAAGCAAGCCTTGTGTGTGTATATGATACGTGTTCAAATGCAAATGAGCATCTTTGAATAATATTGTTAAATTTCAATAATTAACAATTCATATCATTAATTGTATTATTTGTACTGTATTGAAACTTATAAAGTTTTCATTTTGAAGATACAAGAAATTCGACCAGGGCCTGGATAATACCTTGTAATATCTGTAATATCTTTTCATTTTTTTAATTGACATAGACCCCAGTCCTATATTAAAATAAAATGAGGATGGTGCGTCATCAATGGTCGGGATAGCTCAGCTGGTAGAGCAGAGGACTGAAAATCCTCGTGTCACCAGTTCAAATCTGGTTCCTGGCACATGAGTAATTTGTATGAGTATATATTCTACAAATTAATTGATATGGGTCCACATACATATTCAGTGTTCTAGTTATAGATCATGATACATACTTATCCATCTAAGTGTCGGAACTATCCCCCTTACTAATTTTGTTTTGTAGATTGTATCTAAAACAGGTAAAAAAAACGATGGGTATTGTGTATTTATTAAAGTATACAAAAGAAACGAATTGCATTTTGTTTCTTCTTACTTTTTTATTTGTTCGTGTCTCCGCCAGTAAAAAAAATATTACTACTTCATACATAGTCGAAAGGGTAAATTACAATTGTTTAGTTGAAAGACCAAAAAA